GTCATAGCAAACCCCGTAGCTACTTGTACTAAAAAACAAGTAAGGGTAATTCCCCCTAGACAATAAAATATGTTGACATGAGGAGGAACATATTTACTAGTTATATCATCTGCAATCGCCTGAATCTCGAGACGTTCTTCAAACCAATCGTAGACTTTATTGAGATAGGTAAACCGGGTAGACTCCCCCTCTGAGAACCGTATATGAGAATTTGATCTCGTACAGCTCAAGCAGAAACACACAAATACTGCTCCCGACGCATATATAATATATCTTCCGATTTCATCTTCTCGGAAGTGCAGATACGAAGCATTAAAAATACGAAAGTTATTCTTTGTGGTGATAATGCCAAAATCTCAAGTCGGCTCTTCCTTTTTCTCTTTATTATTAGGCCTCTTGAATCTTCTCTTTCCCTATTTTTTCTTTGGTTTGTTAGTTGTGTGTAATCCAGCTTTTACTATTGTTTTTTGTCATTGATAGGAATTTCTCTTGTTAAGACCCTATAAATTAATTGAAACCCCAGATTCATACTAGAACCACGATGATTCAATAAAAACCCCAAGCCCAAAGATTCCCTGAGTAAGAACTATCGGATCATCACTTATTCATAGGTATAATGACTCAAAATACGAACGAATTTACCTAATTTACTTTTTAGAAAGAAAAATCTTTCAATTTAGAATCTAATTTGTTGAAAATTTTGTAGTTAGAATTTAGAATCCGGTCACAAAGTCTGATTATTAAGTATAAATCATAGTTCAATTCTGGATCTATTTCATAATATTCCGTGCTCCAGATACTCGGATGAGTATCCGACGAGGTAGAACCATCTTTATAAAGATAAGATGACAGACTCATTCTCTGTATTATCAATAGGATCAATTATAACAAGTCACACACTCATATTCCGGAAATACAGAAAGAAATTTCGCGATCGAACTACCAACAGGGTTATAAACCAGAAACCCGAAAATTCACTTTGTATTGAAAAACTCGAACTTAATAGTTCTTGTGGATTCAATTCATTGAAATTCCATCCAATAAAACGGAAGAGTTATAAATCTCCAAAATAATAGATAAGAATACTGCAAATAAAGCCATTGCGATACCCATCAAAGGAGTAGTGCCCCACCCAGGAGCTACTTTACCATATTCCGAATTCAACGGTTTCAATAAAGCCCCTACCGTCGTTTGTCTTGGACGAGATCTAGAACTACTATCAACGGTTTGTGTAGCCATAAATCCGATTGTATTTATTGAGATCTGTTGACTTTGTATACCATTCCCCTGTAAATAAAGGATCTTATCAGAGATACTTTGCGGTCTTGAATTCATATAAGAATGGAAACAGCAACCCTAGTCGCTATCTTTGTATCTGGTTTACTTGTAAGTTTTACCGGGTATGCCTTATATACCGCTTTTGGGCAACCCTCTCAACAACTAAGAGATCCCTTCGAGGAACACGGGGACTAGTTGAAGTAATGAGCCTCCCAATATGCATATTGGGAGGCTCATTACTTCAACTGAGAGAATGAAAAATCATTTCTTAGTTGAAATTTTAGGCGGTTCTCGAAAAAAGATAGCGAAAAAAATTATCCCTAGAGTCGAGACTAATAGAAATGTATAAACCAATGCTTCCATAGATTCGATTGTGGTTTACGATTATAGCTTCCATACCTGTTTATTGGGGGTTATTTCCCTGATAAATAAAGAAAGAGTCAAATGATTAAATCAAAATTTCTCTGATCCCTAATGTCAAATCACAAAAAGAGAGACGAAAATGACGAAAGCAATTTTCTATCAGACTGCTTGTCTTCTTGTAGTTGGATCTCCTAGTTTTTGGAATGCTCCAAATTCTACTTGAGCATCTAAATCTGGGTCAATACCAGCAAAAACATCTCTAAACAAGGTTCTAGCCCCATGCCAAATATGTCCGAAGAAGAAGAGCAGCGCAAAGGAAGCATGTCCAAAAGTAAACCAACCCCTCGGACTACTACGAAAAACACCATCCGATTTCAAAGTAGCACGATCTAATTCAAAAATTTCACCTAATTGAGCACGTCTAGCATATTTTTTCACAGTAGCAGGATCGCTATAACTGACTCCATTGAGTTCGCCACCATAGAACTCAACAGTTACACCTACTTGTTCGACGCTATATTTTGATTCTGCTCTTCTAAAAGGAACATCGGCTCTAACAATCCCATCTCCGTCTATCAAAACAACTGGAAATGTTTCAAAAAAAGTAGGCATACGACGTACAAATAGCTCACGCCCTTCTTTATCTCTAAATATTGGGTGTCCTAACCATCCAACAGCTATTCCATCCCCACTGTCCATTGAACCTGCCCTGAATAACCCCCCCTTTGCCGGATTATTGCCAATGTAATCATAAAAGGCTAATTTGTCAGGAATTTTCGACCAAACTTCTGATAAACTTTGATTTTCGGCCAGCCCAGCACTAACTCTTCGATATATTTCTTGCTGAAAGTATCCCTGATCCCATTGATAACGGGTGGGACCAAATAATTCGATCGGAGTAGTTGCTGAACCATACCACATAGTTCCGGCAACTACAAAAGCTGCAAAAAAGACAGCAGCGATACTGCTGGAAAGTACGGTTTCAATATTACCCATACGTAATCCTTTGTATAGACGTTGGGGCGGGCGGACACTAAGATGGAATAATCCAGCTAATATGCCCAATGTCCCTGCTGCAATATGATGAGAGGCTATTCCCCCTGGAACAAAAGGATCAAAACCCTCTACGCCCCATGCGGGATTTACTGACTGAACTTTTCCAGTTAGTCCATAAGGATCAGACACCCATATTCCAGGACCATACAAGCCTGTTACATGAAATGCGCCAAAACCAAAACAAGCCACCCCGGAAAGAAATAAATGAATTCCAAAAATCTTAGGCAAATCTAATGAAGGTTTTCCTGTACGTTCATCAGAAAAAATTTCTAGATCCCAATAGACCCAATGCCAAATAGCGGCTAAAAAGCACAAGCCAGAAAACACAATATGTGCCCCGGCCACACCTTCATAACTCCAAACACTGGGATCTGTTACCGCCCCCCCTGTAATACTCCAACCGCCCCAGGAATTGGTTATTCCTAAACGAGTCATGAAGGGTATAACGAACATACCCTGTCTCCACATTGGATCAAGAACGGGATCAGAGGGATCAAAAACCGCTAATTCATATAGAGCCATCGAACCGGCCCAACCAGCAACCAAGGCCGTATGCATTATATGGACAGAAATCAACCGACCCGGATCATTCAATACAACGGTATGAACACGATACCAAGGCAAACCCATGGAAATACCCCTTTATTAAATAAAAATAGACACTATGTAACTTTATTGCATTGGAAAAGACTATGATTATCAACGGACCCCTGTTCTGTTCCGTGGATTATCTCGGAGCAAGGGTTAATATTTGTTCTATTCTATATGGTAAGAATGGAACAATTATGTTTGTAGGAACAAAGAGAACCAGATCTATTTTATACCCAATAAGTACCAATACGCAATGGGGGTTGATACCTTTTTCTATGAGCAAATGCCGCCATATTTGTTCATCGTTGGACGGCTCTAGTCATAAGAATTTTCCTTTAGTTATTCGATCGGCTTTTATGAACTTTTCTAATGTATTCTAGACAGAATATATGATAAAGAATATCAACCTTTGTCATATATGTTGATATTATGAAGAGAATAGCCCGATTATTACGTTTCCATATCAAAGTGAAATATAGTACTTAATTCTTTTTTTCTTTTAGTTAATGCCTATTGGTGTTCCAAAAGTACCCTTTCGAATTCCGGGAGATGAAGATGCAACTTGGGTTGACGTATAGTGCGACTTGTCAGATATATTGGGTCATATGGGCTTTCCCCGTTCTCTTCCCCGATCGAGATATCCTTCTCTTCGCCCAAGAAAGATTGATTGAATCATCAAAAATTTGGAGCGCGAAGTTCAACTAGATCCATTTGTAGGGGGATTCAGACTAATACAATTAGAATACTTTATGGTTGGCTTGGCCAATAAAATGACATGAAGTATCCAGGCTCCGTTTAAACAAATCCCAATTGGTAATATATCGATCTGCTTGTAGGAAAAATTATTCCTATTTATCAAAATGATAAATGGAATAGGTAGAGGAATCATCTGAACCTTAATCACTCGAATAAACTAGATGAACTCAATATATTCAATATCCCATTTTTTTTGAAAAGGCATGCACTAAATGAAAAAAATCTTAGAAAAACAAAAATAAGCGGTATTAGATGTATTTGACCTATATGTGCAAATAAAAATCGAGCATAGTTTTACCCGGAGTAGAGCATAAACCTAAAATAATTAAATAGGCCCCTTCAAGAACAAGAAAATGACATCGTGGTTTACATTCCATCTCGATGAAACAATAAATCAACGAGCAGTTCGTTAGAAAAATTGACCTTTTATAGACCTATAGAAATACTCTTTCTTTCTACATACTATTCTTTTTTTTTATGATTTTTTTTTATTTGCATATTGTTATATATAAAAATAAAATATTTTTTTGAATATTTTTATATGTATGTAATTTTTTTGATTCTGTTTATGATGCCTTTATTCTATTTTGTATCTAGATATGGAATCTTCTATATTCTCTTTTTTTATTTCTTTACTCTTTATTCTAAGAAATATGAGTTTTTTTGATTCTTTAGATTTTGACTTCGTTCTACTATCAATAGAAAAAACTCATATTTCTTGAAAAATAGAAGACAACCCCCCTCATTAGAAGTTATAAAGAACTACTATCCAAAAATAAGAGGGCAGTAATCTAGACATTGATTTTTTTCTTTTTCACATTTTTTTGAGCCGTATGCATCAAAAGGTGCATGTACGGTTCCTAAGGGAGACAATTTTACCCTAATCAACCGACTTTATCGAGCAAGATTACTTTTTTTAACCCAAGAAATTACGACCGAAATCTCGAATTATCTTGTTGGTCTTATCATATATCTCAGTATAGAGGATCAGACACAGGATTTGTATTTGTTTATAAATTGTCCTGGCGGATGGGTATTACCCGGAATAGCTATTTTTGATGCTATGCAACTTGTGCTACCAGATATATATACAATATGCATGGGAATAGCCGCTTCAATGGGATCTTTTATCCTGGTCGGAGGAGAAATTACCAAACGTTTTGCATTCCCTCACGCTTGGCTTTGGCGCCAATGAGTTTTTTATTTGAGAAAAAAAGACTATGCCTTCACCACAAGAAATATCAAGCTATATTATATATATATTATGAGTAGTGTTAAGTAAAAATAGTAAAAATAGCATGGCACTTTGAATTCGATATGCAAAATTTGGTTAGTTTTTTTTTCAAAACATTAGATTATGTATCGAGAGAGGAGTATGAGAGTAAAGGGTATTCCCGATTTTTTATTTATCCGGAATCCGTTTCAGCGTCACAAACTTTTTTATAACAAAAGGATCTTAATCCTAACCTAACAATAGTTATGAAAAGAAAAAAATTCCTTATTTAGGATCAAAAAGAAACTTTGGGATTGCTGAATTACAGACGAAATTTATATATAAAGCAACGGAGCCATCATAGTATTTTGAACTCACGAAAAGAAGGGTGGTAATTGGATGATTTAGTGATCTGGATCTGATCGGTTCTATTTTTCTTCTATGGAAGAGAAAAGTAAATTCCACTGTCGAGCCGTATGCAATGAGCAAAAGATGCACGTACGGTTGTTCAAGTTTATTTTTATTCCCTATCTTTTGTCTCATCATGCGAGATGGAGGAACCTTCTTTTTGTTATATCATCAGGGTAATGATCCATCAACCTGCTAGTTCTTTTCATGAGGGATCAACGGGAGAATGTATGATGGAAGCGGAAGAACTATTGACTTTGCGAGAAACACTCACAAAGGTTTATGCACAAAGAACAGGCCAACCTTTTTGGGTTCTAACTGAAGACCTGGAAAGGGATGTTTTTATGTCAGCAAAAGAAGCCCAAGCTTACGGAATTATTGATCTTATAGCGAATGAAGGAGTAGAAATAGTAAAGAAGGACCAATGGAAAGAGCCAAAGTAGTCAAATTCGCAAATTAAGATTTTATCTTTTGACTTTCCTGGGTAATATTCTATATATATATAACTAGAAAGAATTCATACTCATCAGGTTAGGATTCATCTAAACCAGTCCCTTATGTAAATGATTCAGCATGCCAACTATTAAACAGCTTATTAGAAACACAAGACAGCCAATTAGAAACGTCACGAAATCCCCCGCTCTTCGGGGATGTCCTCAACGCCGAGGAACCTGTACTAGGGTGTATGTGCGACTCGTTCAAATTATTAACTGGGCTAACAAAAGAAAATTTCCAGCATCAATGGTCGTTACCAGTGAATAGGATAAAATGGAAGAACTCTGGTCACTATCGAAAAAAAGATCTACCATATCCATGCGTATGAAATTTATGGTTTACCTTGGTGTAACCCCAATTAGCTCGATTTAAGATGAGAAGCAAGTTCCCATTGGTAGCAAATGCTATACATTACGCGGGAAAGTACTATAAAAAAAAGAAATAAAGATTTAGGCTCCCATTTTTGCAAAACGGACTAACAGGGCCAGCTATCCAGCTAACCTTCAAAACTAAATACCGTTACTGTATAGGCGGATCTCGTTGTGAAAGGCCTATTACTGGATAATTCATGGGTAGAGCCAATGAGTTTGAATTGTACAAGTTACCTATAACGTTGACGAAACGAAGTAAAGGGCTCCGGTGTATAGAGAGGACCTCACCGTTTAAGAAGGAACCATAGAAACGAAGGAACCCACTATTTCTTTATTCATCTAGATTTACTACGTTTTTCTTTTTGATACCTGGTATCAATCCAATTTCTTATTTCATTTGGAGTTGAGGCAAAATGCCTCGAAAAAAAAGAAAAAATCGTGGTCGGGAAGGTTATAGTAGCAAAAGCCATTGGAATTCTTTTTATACATTGGAAAAATCCGTTTTGTTATTACCAGTGAGGAAAGAAAAAAAATAACTCAAAGAGAAATAAAATCAATTAGTTATTTAGCAAAGTTTCATTTATTTAATGACCAGAGTTAGACGAGGATATATAGCTCGGAGACGTAGAAAAAAAATGCGTTTATTTGTATCAAGCTTTCGAGGGGCCCATTCAAAAACTATTCGTATTATTGCTCAACAGAAAATAAGAGCTTTGTTTTCGGCTCATCGAGATAGAGATAAGAAAAAGAGAGATTTTCGTCGGTTGTGGATTACTCGGATAAACGCAGCAATTCGCGAAACGGAAAAGGGCGTATACTATAACTATAGTAAATTTATACATGATCTGTACAAGCGACAGTTGATTCTTAATCGTAAAATACTTGCACAAATAGCTATTTTAAATAGGAATTGTCTTTATAGTATTTCCAACGAGATCATAAAAAAAGAAGATTGGAAAAAAGCACCCGAATTTTTTTAAACAAAGTTACCCGGAGAAGGAACTCCGGGAAGGGAAGATAGAATATAAAGTAGTCCGAAATACAATAAAAAATTAGAATTTATAATATAATATAAGAAAGTAGTCAAAATGCACAAAGGCATTCAATATGAATAAAAAAAATATTTTTTATTCCGAGACAACAAAAAATCCGGATTATCAGATTTTTTAGAGCAAAACATCACTTGAATGGATAAAAAAAGTAAACCTATTGTTTTTTTGTTCGAAAACCTCGAAAACCTGTAGTTCTAACGGCCGACTTAGCTCTTTCAAATTGTTTCTCGTTATTAAGAAAGGGTAACAAAGATAGAATACGAGCTTGTTTTATAGCAATAGTAATTAATCGTTGTTGTTTCAGAGTCAATCTATTCACGCGCCTAGATAAAATTTTTCCCTGTTCACTAATAAATCGACTAATTAAACTCATGTTTCTATAATCAATTCGGTCCCCCGATTGGAGCGGGGGTAAGCGCCTACGAAAAGGCCGCTTAGGTTTAAGGAAAGATCGCTTGGATTTATCCATGGTTTGGTTAGTTTATTTATTCCTTATAATATCAAAAATATTCTACCGAAAATCCTATTTCGGTCGGATCTAAAAAAAAGAAATTCGAAATAGGATTTGGTTTTTTTATTCTTTTCTTTAATTTGAATTTGTTTATTGTATATATGTTATCCTTATTTATATATTTCTATTTTTTTTTTTTATATAGGCTTATCGCTTATATTATTATTATTATACATTTATATTCTATATAGCTTCTAGTCCGGAATCCTTTTTTTATATATTCTATATTTTCTAATATTATTTCTTTTTTTTTATTCTAATAGAAATATTCTATATCCATATATTAGAATTCTTATCTATTGTCTAGAATAATATGTATTTTGTTATTCCATTTTATTATCATTTTTTTAGCCATATAATGAAATATATGTATAATATATGTCCTTTTGTACTCTTGCTTCAAAAGACGATACACAGACGGTCGGTTCGATCTATTTCTTTATCTCTCCATGAATTGTATGCTTGTAACAATAGGGACAGAATTTTTTTAATTCCAACCGACTGGGCGTATTGCGTCGATTCTTTTGAGTAATATATCGGGAAATACCCCTCGATTCCTTATTAACATTCTTTCGAACACAACTAGTACATTCCAAAATAACGCTTACTCGGACATCTTTACCCTTGGCCATGAACCCCCCTTTTTGTGTGAATTTTTTATTCAAGCAACTCTTTTATTTTCGACCCAAAGCGTAAAGAAAGAAAAAAATAGAAATTGCAAACTAGAAATCCACTTCAAAAAATTTCGTTGCAGTAAATTAAATAGAGGAATAGTAAATACATTTTTAAAATATTATTATTATAGGAATAGGAAATAGAATTAAGTATATATAATAAAGAATGCGTAATCCAATGATTTCTAACTATTCTCTTTTTTTTAGTACTAAAGAATTCGAAATCTATTTTGAGGAAAAATAGATTTCGAATCACAGTAGAGTATTTCGTTTAAGTCTCGTGTATGATACTTTTGCCCTAGACCCACTTTTAAATTTCCGTTCTCACTCTTATTTTTGAATTGAATTTTCAATTCGAGCGTGAGCCCAAACTTTGCTGAGGTTGAATCCTTTTTTCTTTCTCCCTTTATCGAATATAAGGTGAAAGGGAGAAAGGGCGGGGGATTAGTCACAGATAGTGTATCCTATCTCTAATCTTCGTTACCCCCTTACCATGTCAATAACTAGAATGAAAAAAAGGGGAATGTTAACGCATCCGGGAAAAAACGATTGATTTCTATCAATAGACCTGCTAAAGATCCGAACCATAAAGTACTTAGTACCGGTGCCACGGAGAGATATGTTTTTAGATCTCGCATTGAAAATCCTCCTTCTTTTTTTCTTTTTTTATATAGTGTAACTATATTGTAACACAGAAGAATAAGAATACATATATAATAAATAATCAGATGCATGTGTATTAAAAAAAAACCACTTGTATTTGTACATGAAATTCCTAAAACAAAGAAAAATGTACAACAATCCGGTAGATAAGATTTTCTACCTTTATTTTAAGTTTAAAAAAGTAAAAAGATGCATCTTTCGCCCTAAAAGCCCTTTTTACTTTACCTTTACAGCGTATATGTATCCAAAGACTTTTAGATTATATCTATATCATATATGATATGAAAAAAAAAAAGAAAAAATGGCAAGATCTCGTGTGTCTCTAAATCTGAGAAAAAATGATGTGGAAAAAAAACAAAGGATTCTTTACAATAACACTGTAAACCTATTTAAAGTAAAAGGGATGTAGCGCAGCTTGGTAGCGCGTTTGTTTTGGGTACAAAATGTCACGGGTTCAAATCCTGTCATCCCTACCTATTTATTGCTTTTCCTCTGAGAAGTAAAGAGGAATTAATTGAGATCAACGAAATAGATTCAAATTGGACATATATAATCTGTCATTTTTAGAA